ATAATTCAGAGAAATAATGATTCATAAAGTTACAAAATTGAAACTTAATGGATTAGTTTCAACAACCCAGTTAAAGCTCTTATATATGGTCCGCTCTAGATATAGTAGAAATATCAAAATTCTTATTATTTAATTATTTATTATTATAATTAGAAATTGAATATTATAAAAATAACAAATTATTATAACACTAACAGGGCGATGGGGAAAATAAGAATCCCCACCCCGGAAATGAAAAAAAAAAAAAAAGATATTCAAAAAAGAAAACCTTTGTATCTTATTCGAGTTAAACCAATTCAGGTTACTCCAAATTTATTTGTCGTACAAAAAAACTTTTTGAATTACCCGTAGAAAGAGATTTCGCTAATGAAAAAGCTTTCAACGAAGCCCAATATCCTTTCTTTTTCCAAACATTTTTTCGAATACGCTTTTTTGATGTAGAAGTACGTTTTTTTGGAACTGCCATTCAAAAAAAAGGTTATGCAGTGCTATAGTTGGATGTCAAAGACATCTATTTTTAAACAAAAACGATCGGTCTCTTTATCTTTATGGCATTATTTATCTATTCCTATAGATTTTCTAGATTCTAATTATATATATATACTACTATACACTACTATACAAATTTCATAAAAAACAAAAAAAATAGAGATGGGAAAATAACATAAAATGCTTCTATTCTACAACAAAAAAAAAACAATATGATATAACCTTTTTTTATTTATATTCCATACACTATGCAGAAAAAAAAAAGAAGAATTTGTATTTAATTTATTGGTACCTTTCTTTTTTATATCTCCATTCAAATCTATAGGATAGATTAGGATCTATTATGACATATAAATTGAATTGATGAAATTAAAAAAACGTAAAAAAAAAGTCTTTCCTTTTCTATTTCTATCTCTGCCTATTTTTTTTGTCGTCCTACATTTATAATTTATACATCTCCATTTATACATGAAAAATACATCAAAACAAAAAGTGTAAAAAAACCATTTTATCTACCTAATAAAATAAAAAAACAAACTTGAATTTTTTTTTTCTATTAATTGGTAATTGGTCAAGCTCGAAGAGAGAGTATGCCCAATTTTCATTTTCAATCAAATTCGAATGAGACTCGTAGTTAATCTGTTAAAGGATACATAATAAAAAAAAAAAAAAAAGAATATTTTAATTTTAGTAATAGTCATTTTTACCTTTAATTATATGGAAATGGAAAGAAAACATCGGATAGTCAAGAATAAATTCATTTATTGTAACGGAAGACAATCAATCAATTCCGCAATGAAAATGAACTAGTTAATAAGTTCGAATAAACAAACTCAAATATCGAATAAACAAACTCAAATAATTCGTTTTTCTTTTATTAAGTCAAGTTCTAGGACATCCTATGATTCATATCGAAATCAAGTACTTTTTGTGGTGGAATTCTTTGTATTCTTTATCGATGTATATAAATTATCGCCATACGTAATAATAAATAATAATTGATATTTTCAGAAAAGAAAAATCTTACTAAACAAATAATTTTTTTTTTTCATTAGTAACTCGGTGATATCATTTGATTCCTTCTAACTTCGAAATTTGAATATTTTTAAAATATTTGAGAAAGATTAAAAGATTAAGAATAGAAAATTCGAGTTAACTTTGTAATATCTTAATTTTTTTATTGCTCCCTTTCAATCAAAAGAGATAAGAGCCGGTGAATCAGAAACGATTAATTAAGAAAGAATAAGAAAAAAAAGTTTTTATGGAGCATACATATCAATATTCATGGATCATACCTTTTGTGCCACTTCCAATTCCTATTTTAATAGGAATTGGACTCCTACTTTTTCCGACGGCAACAAAAAATCTTCGTCGGATGTGGGCTTTTCCCAATATTTTATTGTTAAGTATAGTTATGATTTTTTCGGTCGATCTGTCTCTTCAGCAAATAAATAGAAGTTCTATCTATCAATATGTATGGTCTTGGACCATCAATAATGATTTTTCTTTCGAGTTTGGGTACTTTATTGATTCACTTACCTCTATTATGTCAATATTAATCACTACTGTTGGAATTTTTGTTCTTATTTATAGTGACAATTATATGTCTCATGATCAAGGATATTTAAGATTTTTTGCTTATATGAGTTTATTCAATACTTCAATGTTGGGATTAGTTACTAGTTCGAATTTGATACAAATTTATATTTTTTGGGAATTAGTTGGAATGTGTTCTTATCTATTAATAGGTTTTTGGTTCACACGACTCGCTGCGGCAAACGCTTGTCAAAAAGCATTTGTAACTAATCGGATAGGCGATTTTGGTTTATTATTAGGAATCTTAGGTTTTTATTGGATAACGGGAAGTTTCGAATTTCAAGATTTGTTCGAAATATTTAATAACTTGATTTATAATAATGAGGTTCATTTTTTATTTGTTACTTTATGTGCCTCTTTATTATTTGCCGGCGCAGTTGCTAAATCTGCGCAATTTCCCCTTCATGTATGGTTA